TAAGAAACAAATTCTTTAGATTTACAATCTAAAATTTTAATCATAAACTAATCTCTTCTGGAAATTAAACCTTATGATCAACAGTCATATATTCTTAAATTAAAATATTTTCCAATAATAATGTTTTTGTATAATTAATATATATATATATATATATTATTTTAATTTATTTATATTAATAAATAAATTGATATATATATATATATATATATATATATATATATATATATATATATATATATATATATATATATATAATTATTAGTAATATTGTTATGTATACATAACTCTTTCTTTTTATCTAATTTAACTTAACCTTATATATATATATATATTATTCTTATTTAGTTTATTTTAATAATTACCACTAATATATATATATATATATATATATATATATATATATATATATATATATATATGCGTATATGAACCAAAATATCATAATAAAAAATTTTTTTTTTTTTATATAATCATAAAACCATTTTACCCTATTTTTTCATATAAATCCATTTTAGGATAGTTCAAATAAAAAATTTTACTGGCAGGTCATTACCTGCTAAAAACAAACTAAAAGGAAAAATCCTTAAATTATGTTTTCAAAACATAAAAGTTAGTTTTCCAACAAAGGTATTTTCTAGAGACAGGTTCCCCTACCTCTACTTTACTACAACTTACTCCCCTTTAGGCAATTGATGGATGATTTGTACCGTTTTTAAATAAACTTCAAATTCCCATAAAAAGAATTTTACTGTCTTTTACATTTTCAATAGAACACAACATCCTATTTCCACATAATACTATATTGTAGGTCAAATTAAATCTTTTTTATAAACCAGATATCTATCTATTTTTATAGAAAAAAAATCTAAAATTATAATCCTTAAGAATAGAATAAACGATCATACATGCGCCTATAAAAAAAGTTGTTAATGAGGGTTCTCAATTACTACTCAACCTCCAAAGATAATTTAAAAACCTGCCAATATTCTTACAGTTTAAATATAACTTTACTTCTGCTCTTTTAATTTTTGTCTAACCAGGTACTAATCTGGTTTGTTCACCAAATTTTAAAAATTAGAAAAAAATAAAAAAAAAATCTCTGATTTTACCCTAAAAAATAAGTAATCAAAAAAAAATTTCCAATTTAACAATAATTAGAGTCCAAGTTTATTAAGTCTAGCCGATTATTCTGGAACAAAAATTCTACAAACGATAATGTGCCGAGGTAAAAACTTATTGCCTACTCAGTGAATCAAAAATAGATAACACCATTTTAAATCTACTATAAATCATAATCAAATTTTCAACCTTATAAGTAAAACTTAAACATAAGATATAAAACCTTTTCTTCGAAAGAGAAAAATACTTTTAATATTTATACTAATATCTCCTACAGATTAAAATTTTTGGTTTTGAAGACCAATAGTTTACATATTTAACTTATATCTGTGTTTTTCTAAAATAAACATTGGTCACTTCCATAAAGTTTTATATTACCAACCATAACTACTATACCTAAAACACTAGAAATCACACTAAAACACATAAAATAAAAAAACATCATTTCACTCACATGACCTGAAAAGTTAATAAATAATCTTATAACAATAAACTCCAAAGAAATCAAAATAAAAATTAAACGTTGTCACTTAAAAAACAACGACAAAGATCTAATAAATATAAAAATAATCTAAACCTTACGTAAAGCACCAGAAAAATTTAAAAAATAACTAGAAAAGTTCATAAAAAATAACAAAATAAAAATAATCCAAACAAAAAATCTTCAATACACACTATAGTAAAAATTATTAACAGAAATGATATCAAAAACCCCATAAAAAAATGGGTAAAAAAACAATAAAGAAGCTAAACCTCCAATAATATAAAAAGGAGTTTTTACACTATTAATTTTAGAAAGACTAGAAAAATAAACCAAAATTACAAAAATCCCTCTCAAAAACAACAAACAAATAAAATAAGAAAATCACACATGTAAAAAAAAAGAAATTATAGGTATAACTATTAATAAAGAAAAAATTAAAAAAAAACACCTCTTCATAGGATCAATATTAACATATCTTAAAACACAACTAGTAACAGCCAACAAAAAAAATGCCCTTAACAAAAGATTTTAAAACCTCTTCATTGTAAGTGAAATATTCTAATTAAACTAAAAATCTTCAGTAACAATTCTTAATGTCCCAAACACTATATTTTCAAATAAACTACATACTGGTAGAGTTAATAATCTTATGTATGCAAAACATATATTTTTAATTAAAATACAACCCCACAATAAAAAAAAGAAAAACATTAAAACAATAACAATAGAATTAAAATTTAAACTTTTTATATAATTATTACTTCAAAATCCTGTCAAAGAAAAAAATGTCACCCCTTTAGAATTAATATTATTTAACAACAAGTCAAAAAACTTATAATTTTTTAAATTATAAATACTCCATTTGGCCAAATAATCAACTAAAAATTTGTAAACAAACTCTTTCAAAAGTATCTTTACCAATAAAAACCCAACCAAAACTATTAAAAACAAAAAAAATAAAGGTACAAAAAAATCCACATACAAAAATAATGATGGTAAACTTAATATATTAAAATTTATTCACCAAATAAAAAAAATAGATAGAAAAACTAATCCAAGACTTAAAAAATTCATCACTACTCCATTACTAAGATGAAAAACAGGACGTCTAAAACTTATAAAAAACCCTTTCCATAAACGATATCTGTAACCAAATGTTAAAAAAACAGATAAAAAAAACATTAAAGAAAAGAATACTGTAAAAAAATTAGAAAAAAAAAATTCTAAAATAAAATCTTTCCTTACAGCCCCACTAGAAAAAAGCAAGCCACACAAACAAAATAAAGTTACCAATAATTGTAATTGAATAAAAGATGGTAAATTACCCAAATTTCTATAGTTACGACCATCCTGTTGACCCAAAGAACAATGAATTAAATAACCAACCTGTATAAAAAGACAACTTTTAAATAAAGCATGTCTAATCAAATGAACAAAAGAAACAAATCTTAATCCTAAACCAACAGTAAATATAGAAAACCCTATCTGAGAAAGTGTTCTCAAAGCTACAACCTTTTTTAAATCCTCTTCCACCAAAGCTGCTATTCTAGAAAAAAACATAGTAAAAACCCCAATAACTAAAATAATAGTAATAACATCCTTATTCAAAACAACCTCTCTAAAATTTATAACCAAAACCAAGCCAGCCGTAACCAAAGTTCTCCTATGGACAAGAGAACTAACAGGAGTAGGAGCTCTTATAGCCTTAGGTAACCAACTCCTAAAAGGAAACTGCGCTCTTTTAGTAAAAGAGGCCAATAACAACATTAATGAAGATAACCAACAAAATATAGAAAGACTCAAAGAATAATAACCCCTAAAAATTATACTAGAAAAAAAAACAAATATAAAAAAGTCTCCCAAACGATTAGTTAAAACAGTATTTATAGCCCCTCTACAACTGTCCCAGTTATTATAAAATAATACTAAAAAAAAACTTGAAATACCTAAAAGGTCTCAACTCACCAATATTGTAAAACCACTATTACTATAAATCAAACTAAATATACTTCCTACAAAGATCAGCAAAACAAAATAATAATAATTAAAATTTAACTCTCTATCCAAATAGTAAGTACTAAAAAACAAAACTCTAATAGTTACTAACAACAAAATTAAAGAAAACATTATTCTATTAAAATAAAAAGAAACCTTAAAAGACAAAAAATCTCACTCACAAAAAAAAAAAGAAATTTCCATAAAAGGAGAAACAACAATAAACACACAGACAACCGCTAAAACAAAAACCATCAAAAAAATAGAAATATCTATTAAATAAGTCATACCAATTTCCCATACCATCACTCTATGTAAAAACCACCTAAAATAAAAAACAACAAAAGCAAAAATCTAACTAATGAACTCATATCCGAAATCAAAATACCCACAAATATGACCACCTCCAAATCAAAAATAACAAACATTAATATTATAATAAAAAAATGAATACTAAAAGAATTTTGAATTTTTCCCACACTAACAAAACCACACTCAAAAGATGAAATTTTATTTTTATAAAAATCCTTACAACTTAAAACAAAATTTCCTAAGTAAAAAACAAACAACAAAACAACTGTAAACAAAATAACCATAATTAAAACAGACAAAAAAAGAAACAACCCTTTCAAAAAGTTTCAAACTTTAATAAACTTCCTTTCGTACTAATTACATTATTTCTTAATAATTAACAAGATAAACAATTCTATCTCACGATGAATTAAACTAATATCACGTTTGGTTTACTAATAGAAGAACAGTCTAAATAAATAAGCTTTCTCCTCTCTTATTTTACCAAAATACAACATCGATGTAAAACTTATCATTACTATAAGAACTAGATTAGATATGATTTTCTGTTAACTCCGAAGTAATTTTTTATTATGATTTCAGTAAAAAAAATTACATAAAATTCTACCCTAGAAAACCTACCACAATAACAACAGGAAAAATGATAAAAAAATTTCCGAAGACTTATCTTTGTTTAATTATAATTATTTTTTCTTAAATAAATATTTAATTCAGACATAAAAAAGAAAAGAATCAACCAATATCTCCATTCATACTGGAACCCATTAAAAATACAAATTATTTTGCTACCTTAATGTCCTCACGCTAAGACTGCCATTTACACCAAACATAGGGCAGAAGACAGCTTTATCAAAAAACCTAAGTCTTTAAAAAACATTTGATCAAAAATCAAGTTCTCAAATTAATTTGCTAACAAACACAAAATTCTAATTAACCTACTAAATTTTAGATAATCTAATTATTAAAAAATTAATAATTATTCACTAATATCTTTTTTTTAAAAAAGAAAACGTTATAAAACGTAAAATTAAAACACTACAAAATCTCTTATTCCTAAAAATATAAAAAAAAATACAATTTTCTAATAATAACACAACAAAACAGATAACACAAAATACGACATTTCAACACCAAAAATAATAGTATTTATTGTGAAACAATAAAAAATATTATAATTCTACATTTTGTTTCTATTTTTTATAAACATAAAAATTTCCTAAAATAGTATGCAATACTAACAAATAAAAAAATAAAAAAAAATTAAAGCTAAAAATTCTTTTGTACCACAAACAAAAATTTTATAATATAAACTACAAAGCTTTTTAAAACTTCAACCCAGAGCACTCAACACTATTATCAGCACCCTCTTCTAATAACCCTAAACACCAACTTTTAAAATTATCCAGTAAAGTTACCTCAATAGCAATAGGTATAAAACTATGATTAGCCCCACAAATCTCAGAACACTGACCATAAAAAATACCAACTACAGGAAAACTATAAGAAAGAGTAGTTAAAATACCACTCATTGCATCAAGCTTAATAGCCATTCTAGGTAAAGCCCAAGAATGAATTACATCTGCCGATGTAATACAAAAACGAATATTAGTATCACAAGGTACCACACAACGATTATCAACCTCCAACAAACGAGGCTCTCCCAAATTTAACTGGTCTAAAGACTTTATATAGGAGTCAAACTCAAGACCAGGAATATCCCTAAATTCATACCTTCAATACCATTGATGACCTATAACTTTAATAGTTAAATTTCTATCAAGATTTATCAAACCATAATAATACAACAAACTCAAAGAAGGAATTATCTGCATCACTAAAATCAATGTAGGAAAAACACTACATAAAAGTTCACCAAATTGATACTCAATTTTCTTACTTTTAAAATAAAAATTTCTTAATAACAAATAAACAAATATAGTAGAAACAAACGAAAGGACACCAAACAACAAACTACAATTAAAATTATGAAATCAATCTATATAACTAGAAAACAAACTACCAGAAAATACCAAACCAAAATCCTGAAAAAAATTATTAATTAACCTTTTTTACCCTCCGATTGGAAGTCAGACATACTTAAATATACTAAAAGATCCAAAGTTATATATCTTTTCATTGACAATGAAATATAATCAATTATACTAAAACTTTTTATAAGAGCAAAAACACTTCAAGGGTATGAACCTTAAGGACTAATTTATCCTATCTTATAAAGACCTAAAAACCTCCCAATCTGCAATTAGGAATACTAATATATACTAAAAGTCCTAAAACTTTAAAATAGTTGACCTATAAAAAATCTCTGACTGATACCTATGACCAAAAACATAACCACTTATTCTATATTCAGGTCTCCTATTAATATAATAATCACTTAAAATTAAACGATGACCAATAAAAGACTCTAACAAAACAAAAATAAATAAAAATAACGCAAAAACACTAATTATAGAACCATAAGAAGCCAAAATATTTCAAACAGAGTAAATGTCTGGATAATCCAAATATTTACGAGGGTAACCATGTAAACCAGCAAAATGCAAAGGAAAAAAAGTTAAATTTACACCAATAAATATTAAAACAAAAACACCACTTATTATCATTTTATCATAAACAAAACCCGTTATAAAACTCCACCATAATGTAATCCCAGTAAAAATACCAAAAACAGCCCCCAAACTCAAAACATAATGAAAATGACTAACAACATAGTAAGTATCATGCAAAATAATATCCAATCTAGAATTAGAAAGCATTACACCAGTTAAACCTCCAATAGTAAACAAAAAAATAAAACCCAAAACCCATAATAACAAAGGTTGAAACACCATCTTCATACCAAACAAAGTAGCCAATCACCTAAAGACTTTCACACCAGTAGGAACAGCAATCACTATAGTAGCCGCCGTAAAATAAGCACGAGAATCTAAATCCATACCAACAGTATACATATGATGAGCCCAAACTACACACCCAATAAGACCAATACTTAAAATAGCATACACCATGCCCAAAGAACCAAAAACTTCCTTCTTACCAGTCAAATATAACCTACTTTGACTGATAATACCAAAAGCAGGTAAAATCAAAATATAAACTTCAGGATGCCCAAAAAACCAAAAAAGATGTTGATAAATAAGAGGATTACCCCCTGTCCTAGGATCAAAAAAAGAAGTATTCAAATTCCGATCTGTTAATAACATCGTAATAGCACCCGCCAAAACAGGTAAAGATAAAATTAACAAAAAAACAGTAACAAATACAGTTCAAACAAACAATCTCATATGCTCCAAAGAAATTGAACTACTACGTAAATTCTTTGTTGTAGTCATAAAATTGATACCGCCCAAAATAGAACTAACACCGGCACAATGCAAACTAAAAATAGCTAAATCCACACTTCTACCAGGATGGCCTAAAGTTCTTAAAGGAGGGTAAACAGTCCAACTGGTTCCACAACCCATATCTACAAAACAAGCATCCAAAATCAGAAATATAGCAGTAGGTAAAAGCCAAAACCTCAAATTATTAAGACGAGGAAACCTCATATCAGGTGCCCCCAATATCAAAGGTAACATCCAATTTCCAAAACCACCAATTATAGTTGGTATAACCATAAAAAAAATTATTAAAATAGCATGAGCAGTAATTACAGAATTATAAAGTTGACCATTTCCCAAAAACAAACCAGGTTTAGCTAATTCAAGACGAATAATCAACGACAAACTAGTACCAACCATACCAGACCACAAACCAAAAAGAAAATACAAAGTACCAATATCCTTATGATTAGAACTTTCAAACCAAGTAGATAAACCACCTTGATATTTAAATACATTTTTCAATTAGAATATATACTTAAAACCTACGTTTCATTCTAAAAATCCATTTTCAGAAATTATCAAAAAACTTTACAAAATTAACCCCTTTATATCCTTAAAAAAAAATTCTTATCCAAAAAATATTATATATTATAAAAACAATAGGAACAGAAAACCCCACATTTCAAATACTTATATTAACAAAACTTTTACCCATTACTGCACTAGTCAACAAATAAATAGAGTAATAAAAAGCAACAAAAAAATAAACAAATAAAATTCAAAAACTAAATTTTATTAAACTAAGAGCAGAGGTAATAGCAGTAAATTCAGCAATAAAAGAAAGAGAGGGAGGTGTACCACTATTAGAAAGAAAAACTACTGCAAACACAATTGCTACAATTGTTCCCGAACTAAAAAAACTATTTATATAATAAACCATACGTCTAGAAGAAACATGATAAAATTCACCTACCAAGTAAAACATAAGCGTAGATGTGTATCCATGGGCTAACATTAAAATTACACCACTTGTTTTACCTGTTATTAACAAAAAAATAATAGCTATTAATAAAAATCTTATATGAGTAATAGAAGAATAGGCCGCCAAAGCTTTTGCATCACTTTGAAACACACAACAAAAAGCAGCCAAAATTATACCTAAGAATGCCAAAATCATTCAAATATTATTATGCGAAAAATTAAGAGAACCCAAAATACGCATAAACCCAGCTGTACCAAGTTTTAATAACAGACCGGCCAATAATATTCTCGCAGTAGTAGGAGCTTCTACATGGGCTTTGGGTAATCATAAATGCAAAAAATAAACAGGGAACTTCATTATAAAACTCAACCTTAAAATAAAAATTATTTCTCAAGACAAGTTAAAATCAAAATAAACCAACGTAAAATAGAAAAAACTCTTCAAATAAACAAATAAAAAAGGAAAAGAACAAAAAGCGGCATAAAAAATTAAATAATAAGCCGAATTAATTTTCTCAATTTGAGAGCCGTAACCTAAGATTATTACTAAAATAGGAAATATAGATAACTCAAAAAATATATATATTATAATAACATTAGAAGGAATAAAAAAAAAAATACAAACAAAAACCAAAGACTCAGATAACAATAAAAGTATATTATTTTTTTCGCTTAATAAAACAATACCCAAAATAAATAAACTTATAATTACTAACAAAATAAAAGAAAAAGAATCAAGAAAGAAAAAATAACCACCCCAAGCATAATTATTCAACATGAAAAACCCAAAAATTACTATAAAAAGAAAGAAAAAAAAAGGTTCAAAAAAAAAATAACAAGAAAAAATAAAAAATTCTAACATAAGCTAAATCAATTCTCATGATTACAAATCACACATTTTTTTTTATAAACTAAAATAGCTAATAAGATCACCAATAAACAAAGACAAACAAAAACAATCGGACTACATCAACAAAATGTCAATAAATAATAGCAAATTCTAATCCTAAATGGTGGTTATAATTAAAATGTGACTTCAATAAACGCAACAAATTAAAAAACAAAAATAAACCCCCAAAAAGAACATGAAGACCATGAAAACCGGTAGATAAATAAAAAATTCTTCCAAAAATACCATCGGAAATAGAAAATCTGGCCTCTCTATATTCCATTAACTGAATACCAGTAAAATAAACAGCCAAAATACAAGTAAGAGCTAACCTAGTAGAACACCTCTTATTCCTCAATAAACTATAATGAGCTCAAGTAACAGACACACCACTACTTAAAAGAATAATAGTATTAAGTAGTGGTACTCCAAAAGGATTAACCAAATGTATACCAATAGGAGATCAAGTCCCTCCTAAATCATGAGCTGGTACTAAAGCAGCATCAAAAAAGGTTCAAAAAATTCCAAAAAAAAACATAAATTCCCTAAAAATAAAAATCAATACACCAAATTTGAAACCATCTATAACAAAAAAGTTATGATAACCCCTTAGACCTTCCATTGTAATATCCTTAGATCAAGAAAAAGCAACAAAAAAAATTGTAAATAAAGCAAAAAAAAGACCAAAACTAACACCATATTTAAAAAAAATCACTAAAGAACTAGTAAGACTTAAAGAACCACAAAAAACCAAAAAGGGATAACTAGAAAGACTTAAAATATGAAAATTATGAAAAATAATATATCATTATCTAAAGGTCCTAAACCCATTATATTTATTATACTAGATATACATTTAAAAATAAATTTAGAAAAGTAAAACAAAGACAACAAAATCATAATAATGGAAAAATATAATAAAGAAAAAGTTATACTTAAAAAAACAAAAGGGTCTTCCACCAAACATTGGCCAAGTCATCTAAGCACAATAGAAACAAAAATAAAAGTAAAAACCAAAAATTTATTAACCTTAGTTAACATTGAGGTATAATTATTAACAAAAATAAAAAAATAAAAAACCACAATACTTATAAATAAAGCTACTACACCCAAAACCTTGTTAGGAATAGCACGTAAAATAGCATAAGCAAACAAAAAATATCACTCAGGCACAATATGAACAGGCCTCATCATAGGATCAGATTCAATAAATATTTCAGGGTCCCCCATAGAAAAAGGATAACATAAAGAAAAAACAACAAAAATAAACCAAACAATCACATTTAATATATCCTTAACCCAGTATTCTGGGTAGAAACAAATTTTATCATAATCTCCATGACAATACAATTTTGAAGTTCTTCCAGTTTCATGTAAAAACAATAAATGCACCAGAACTAACACCAACAACCCTCAAGGTACCAAAAAATGTAAAACAAAAAAAAACTTCAAAGTGGCACCAGAAACAGTAAAACCACTTCAAATCCAAGTTACAATTGATTGACCTCAAATAGGAATAACACTTAACAAACTAGTAATAACCACAGAAGCCCAAAATCTCATCTGAGCTCAAACAAGCACATATCCCATAAAGGCCTCTATCATAACCAAAAGTAAAATAGTTAAACCAGAAGATCAAACCTTTTTTAAACGATATCTAGCAAAAAAAAGACCTTTAAATAAATGCAAATACAAAAAAACAAAAAAAAGGCTAGCGCCATTAAAATGAAAAACACGAAAAATTCAACCAAAATTAACCTCATACATGATATATTGAACCCTAGAAAAAGCCAATAACCTGTCATCCGAATAATAAAATGCCAAAAATGTCCCAGTCAAGATTTGAAAACCAAGAACCATACCCAACATACTACCAAAATTTCAATTTAAAGTTAAAGCTTTACTTGAAGGTAAAGTAATCACTAAATCACTAACAAATCTTATCAAACCATTTTTTATCACTCCTAAACTTTCTTAGCTTCTTCAGAGCTATATTTTTTAAAATAAACTAAAAGAGTCAACTATTTGTGTTTAAACCCTTTTGCACCAAAAACAAAAATTCTTTCTAAACTAAAACACAAAAACGAAAATCATTTTGGACCGTAACCAAATATAGGAAATCTATTTATCGTTCTCTACATCTCCCCCCATATTACTTCTCTAAGAGAACCCCGCCTTATCAAGACGATATAATAAAATTTTACTAAAATAATAAATTACAGAAACGACCATAAGAGGCAATACAACAAAATAAAAAGTTTTTAAATTATCACCCATCATTTTTATATGTTTAACACTAATATTAATCAACCACAAACTAAATGTTAATATAGATAAAAACATTAAAAATAAAATAAACAAAATAAAAACCCTATTAACTTTTAATAACTCTCTTAAAGAAAAAATTTTAATAAAAAAAGAAACTCTGAAAGGAATATTCAAAAACACCAAAACAGTTTCTCAATTCAAAAAATTAAAATCTTTTAAATTGAAACTAGGTATTAAAAATATCATCAAAATTATATAATAACAAAACAAATAAATAACATTTACTACAGACAAAAAACAGGTTAAAACAACCCAATTAAAAGATTCAGTAGAAGAAATAATTATCATATTTTTGTAACTCTTCATAACAAAAAGTTGCAAATAACAAATTACAACACCCAAAAAAAACAAAAAAATCATTTTAAAACTAAACAATTGAACTAAGACAGGTAAAAAAGGCAACTTTTGAAAAGTCAGAAATCATATTAACAACCAGTCATATAAAGAATTAGTAACACTAAAAACCCAAAAATGAAAAGGAGCCACGCCAATTTTTAATATTACAATAAAGAACTGTAATAAAAGAAAATTAAAAACCAAAAAAAATAAACCCAAACTTTCCTGAATAATAAAATAATTTACAATACTTCTATAAGTACCATTACCCTTATTCAGGCAAATAAAAATTACAGTTATAAGAAGAAAAACACTTCACCAAATCAAGACATTTCTAGAAAAAAAATTCAAAATACATAATAAAATCACAAACAAAATAAAAAATATAATTACAAACAAACGGGGACACTCCCAGAGTAAATTTAGAAGACTTACCTTAAAATTTGTTAGTTGTTTTATATCTTTTGCGCTTAAAACAAATGCACTTCCTATGCTATAACAACTTAAGATGTGGAACGCCATTTTTAGATTAAAAGTCTAACACTTTAAATTTTAAGTTAACACCTCATTCGTTAAGATATAAATAAATTAAACGAGAAAAAATATATCTTTGAATAAAAAAAACAAAACACTCCATTATAATAGCAAAAATAGTTAATCACACGTAACTCAAACCAAGAGATAACTCCAACAACTGATACAATATCATCCTAATAACATGCCCCACCAAAACATTTACCGTCAAACGAACAGTGAGAGCCAAAGGACGAGAAACCTCTCTCACAATTTCAACCAACAACATACTAAAAGTTTTTAAAAAACCATCACCTTCCTTAGTAATATAAATAGAAAATTTCTCACTAGAAATAAAGGTTAAAAAAGTACTCATTCAAGCAACCACAGCATAAACAAAAGTAAACTCAATCATACCACAAGGACAAAAAGAATAAGTAAAATAACCACCAAAACAACAGGTTAAAAGAATAATAACTGTAAAAATAGAAATTACAGATCTTAAAGGCAACTCATCAGTATAACTAAAAACACTTACTAAAACTCTAAAAAACTTTTTAACCAAAACCCTTAATATTCTCTCTTTAAAATAAAATAAAAATTGTAAAACATAAATAAACATAAAAACATCCAAAAAATAAACATTACTTATTATAAAAAAATAATTACAAAATATCCCAAATAAATTAAAGAAACAGGCAATAATTTAAATCAAAAAAACCTTATTATTAAATCGTAACGAAAACGAGGGTAAGCACTTCGAATAAAAACCAAAACAGTAAAAACCAAATAAATCACCAAATACCTAAAACCAAAAAACAACACAGACGTCAAAGTCCTAAAAAACAACAAAGCTCCGTACTCCCCCAAAAACAACAAAACAAAAGCAACCCTAGAATACTCAACATTATAACCACTCACCAGTTCACTCTCACCTTCAGCAAAATCAAAAGGGGCACGATTTAATTCAGCCAACATCATAAACAAAAAAGGCAAATAAACAATTATTAAACTCAAATTAAAAAAACTAAAAAAATAAAATATATTAATATGAACAATAATGGCCAACAAATATAAAGAAAAAGCAATTTCATATGAAATTCTTTGTCTTCTAGCACGAATAGCCCCAACTATACCATATTTAGATTTTCTTACTACACCCCTAACCAAAGTTGTATAAACAGAAAATCCAATCAAACATAAAAAAAACAACATAGCATACTCAAATGTTATAAAATCAAAAGTATAAGGCAATACAAATCACTCTAAATATATAACAATAAAAAAAACACCAGGAACCAAAATAAAAGAAATCTCAGAAGAATTTAAAGGAGTTATTTGTTCCTTCTTCAATAACTTAACACCATCAAAAATGGCCTGTAAAATACCTAAAAAACTAACTTTGTTAGGACCAATACGCTGTTGACTACCCCCTAAAAGATGACGTTCATATAAAGTAACAAAAGCAATACCCTGAACTACAAACAACATAATTAAAATAACCTGAATTAATATTATAATAAT